CCAATTGATCTTTACGGTGCTTCCCCTACCAATTAGATTCTTTTTTTTATCCATAGAAAAAGTAGCTAGGTATATCTATTTATTTTCTTCATATTTCAACTTTTATGAATATAAAGTTTTTTTTTCTTTGCTACAGCTGATAAAAATCGTTGTTTTAGACGATGTATATGTAGAAAGCCTTTTTTTGTTTTTCTTTTTTTACTTCTATAGTGAAGATAGTCGCACGTAATGGCAGATCACGGCCATATTATTAAAAGCTTGTGGTAAGAATGGATTTCGTTCTAGTGCTCGAAAATAATATTCCAAAGCTTTCGTATGTTCTCCATTACTTGTATGGATAAGACCTATATTATAGAGTATATAACTTCGATCATAAGGATCAATTTCTAGTCGCATAGCTTCATAATAATTCTGTAAAGCTTCTGCATAATTTCCTTCGGATTGAGCTGACATCCGTTACGGTCGCCATTCAATTCAAAGAATCTCCGTTCCAAAACCGTACGTGAGATTTTCACCTCATACGGCTCCTCCCTTATGTGCATAAGGAGAATATACATGAAATCAAAAAGATGAAAATATTCTCATTATAGACTGAGCAGGGCTAGTGTTTTTACAAGAAATCTCTAGCCAACCTTCCTGCAAGAGATCTTTTCTTAATATCAAGGGTGTTGAGACTAGATAACTAGATAGAAATGAGAACTCGAGCAATTTCTTTGTTTTCAACGCCTCCTAATTTCCAGGAATTAGTCACTTCAAACAACCTTCGATGGTTATATTGATATCCAAAGTACGAACGAGATGGATGTTTGTTGTCCCAACCATTCTTTTAGTCCCGAGCCCAATAAGGAAAGGGGTCATTTCTAACAAGGTTTTCGTGTTGTTGATTCCTAGGTGTAGTGCTTCTTCCCTTATGCTGTCCGTTGGTACTAGTGTAGTGGAGTAGGATTGCCCCATAATACAGAACCTCTAGATATAACCTTTCGTTCAATACTAGAATCTAAGATTGAAACATAGCATCTGAGGTTGCATTAATCGAGGATACACGACAGAAGGAATTGTTCTATTTGCAAACTTCACCTTCAACAAGCGTAGATTTATTTCAAAAATTTTTCCGAATCACGTGTCTTTCTCGTAAGACCAAGAGAAATAAAAAAAAAAAAAAGAATCAAATCACACCATCTCTGTAATAGGTAAATGCCTCCTTTTCTCCTGAAGTTGTCGGAATTATTTGCAATAAGATATTGGCTACAATTGAAAAGGTCTTATCAATAAAATTTCCATTTATCCGCGATCTAGGCATAGCTAGCAATCCATTTTATAATTCTTCTCATTCCCTCTCGGGGGAAAATGATCCCACAAAGAAAAGAATTGTACAGTACGAAATAACATAAAAATAGATTGATTTGAAAAAAAAAAAGATTATGGGCTTTTTATTCCAATTGTTCCTTTTTTATAGGAATCAATAAGAAATAGTCCAACCCGGTTCGATTTCATCCTAATGTAGTAGTATACCAACGAAGCGAACTATTCCGATTTCGTTGAAATTACAGATTCAAATAACTCGAGAAATTTGTATTGAATTATGATACAAAGAGGAAAAAATCATTCTATGATGAAAATAGAATAACCACCTCTTTTTTATGTTATGTACATAGCAGGTATACAATCCACTATACAAAATGTTTTATCAATCTAGAATAGAGGGGTGAGGGAAGGGGTTTGTTGTTGAGAATTCTAAAGTCGGAAAGAAATTTGAGAATTTGTAAGGTATGGAATCGTAGTCTATATAGAATTATAATAGAAAGGTATCCATTAACCCTAGTCTAAAAAATCTAGACCTATTAATCAGTTGATTCGTTCTAATTCATTGATTTAATCGATTCGAATCGAATTTCTAGTAGGAGTCGTTTTTGCAAATATAAACCCCCTTTTCATTTTCAAAATTACAAATAAAACATTTTCGTAAAAAAGAATTGTCTTGGGGCCTCGAAAGATCTTTCTTTACTTTGATGAAAAATTTTCTATTTTTATTTGTAATATTTTGTAATATATAGTTAAAATGGATTGGTCATACTTATCCAATAATCTAGAATGAAATATGAAGAACTCATTATTCACTTGGTTTTTGATTCATAATCATTATGTAGGAGAGATGGCCGAGCGGTTCAAGGCGTAGCATTGGAACTGCTATGTAGGCTTTTGTTTACCGAGGGTTCGAATCCCTCTCTTTCCGCACCTTCACTTAATAGATCCATTTTCTTATTTATTAAAAATACCGGATCAAATAGCAATGGAGACCTTTATTCCACCAGTTAAACCTTTCATTGATATAGATTTTCTATTCCTAATTCCGCGACTAGGAAGAATACCGGAAAGAATATGAAAATAACCCCTCGGGCTATGATACATAAATGAGATAAAATCAGAATCAAACCCGTATTTTTCTTACTTAACCTTAGGTTAATTTAATTTGATAAAAGGGAATAAAATTGCCCGAACCTCTGCTATTTTATTTGAGTTTAGGTTTAATTAAGTTTGACGAGAATAATACTCTACGACTAGCAATTCATTTATTTTCAAACTGACCCATTTACTATCTATTATTTGATTGACCAGTCCTTTATATTGGACTGGGTGAAGAGTCAAATGGTTTGGCACTTCCGCCTGAGGGGAAAAATTGAGAGAATTTTGAATTAGAGTTCTGGATTTTTGTTCATCCTTCGCCATAATAATATCTCGGGGTTTGCAGCGATAACTTGGTATATCTACTATGCGCCCATTCACTAAAATATGTCTATGGTTAACTAATTGGCGGGCTGCAGGAATAGTTGAAGCCATACCCAATCGAAAAAGGATGTTATCCAAACGCATTTCAAGTAATTGTAGTAAAACTTGACCTGTTGACCCCTTGGCTTTTCCGGCGATATGAACGTATTTAAGTAATTGTCGTTCTGTAAGACCATAATGAAAACGCAATTTTTGTTTTTCTTCTAGGCGAATACGATATTGAGATTTTTTGCCGGAACGCGATTGGTTTCTAAGATCACTCCCGGCTTTAGGCCTTTTATTAGTTAGTCCTGGTAAAGCCCCCAGGCGGCGTATTTTTTTGAAACGAGGTCCTCGGTAACGTGACATAAAGACTCCTTAATTCTTATTTAGAATTCATTTCATTCTTTTTTTTTTGAAAATTTGATTTTACAGAATAAATCTAAACTCAAACTGAACTAAATGAAGTAAAGTTTGCTGAAGTAGTGTAAAGTAGTGTACTTGTACTATTACTATAAAGAAGAATGAGATAAATTGGATAAATAGTCAAACTTTCTATTATTATATATATATAAGAATATATAAGATCCTTTTACTGGCATAGTCAGGAGTTCCTCCTATAACTTAACCTATAATTTCATAAATTCATGGATTTTGGAAAGAGGGGAAGACACTTTTCAATATTCTTTGATTTCATTTGATTTCAAAAGAAGATTCTCAATTTTTCAAAAATTCAATAAAAAATAGAAAAAGCCGGCTATCGGAATCGAACCGATGACCATCGCATTACAAATGCGATGCTCTAACCTCTGAGCTAAGCGGGCCCGCATTATAGTAATAGAAATTTTCTATGAATAGAAATTCAAGACACTATTACTATAAGTATAGTGTCTCTAGAAATATAGAAAAGAATAGAATCCATAATTACCAATAAATCTGGCATATTATAGAACATAACGATTTATATAGCGATATAGAATTTTGATTTCTTTATCACAATTCTAAATTCGAATAGAATAATATTCGATAGTCAATCTTAAATATTTTTAGATAGTCAATTTTTTTTATTTTGAATTCACATGACATTTGAAATTCTTTTTGTTACACTTCTAGATTTTCTATCCTATATATTATATATATTTCTCTATATTTATATTTCTTCCGAATTCGGTTGATTAGTTATAACTAATCAAACATTCCCCGGCTTTCATTCGTAAAAGGGGAAGTTAAGAAAAAAAAAAAAAGAATCGACCCTTTGAGTATCCCAATTGCATGGGAAAATGGCATGAATAGAAAGATATATAAAGGATATATATCAATCTATATTGAATTGCCGATACAGAAATGATAAAATCCAATTTGATTGAATCAAATACGGGTTTCCTATAGGTAAGAAAAAATACTTTTTCGGGATAGTAATCGCTATCTAATAAATTCAAAGGTTCCAGTATAAATGAAAGAAAAAGGAATAATATTCTAATAAAATCTTAATCCCAAAACAAAAGAAAAAAGGAAGGGGGATATGGCGAAATCGGTAGACGCTACGGACTTAATTGGATTGAGCCTTGGTATGGAAACCTACTAAGTGATAACTTTCAAATTCAGAGAAACCCCGGAATTAATAAAAATGGGCAATCCTGAGCCAAATCCTGTTTTCTCAAAAAAAGGATAGGTGCAGAGACTCAATGGAAGCTGTTCTAATAAATGGGAGTTGACTGCGCTGGTAGAGGAATCTTTCCATGGAAACTTTAGAAAGGATGAAGGATAAACGCATCTATTGAATACTATATCAAATGGTTAATGATGGCCCGAATCTTTTAATATGAAAAAATGGAAAAATTGGTGTGAATTGATTCTACGTTGAAGAAAAAATCAAATATTCATCAACTCATTCGCTCCATAGTCCGATAGATCTTTTAAAGAACTAATTAATCGGACGAGAATAAAGATAGAGTCCCATTCTACATGCTACATGTCAATATCGGCAACAATGAAATTTATAGTAAGAGGAAAATCCGTCGACTTTAAAAATCGTGAGGGTTCAAGTCCCTCTATCCCCAAAAAGCCTATTTGACCCCTAAAATATTTACCCTATCCCCCCTTTTCGTTAGCGGTTCCAAATTCCTTTATCTTTCTGATTCTTTGACAAACGTATTTGGGCGTAAATGACTTTCTCTTATCACATGTGATATAGAATACACATTCCAAATGAAGCAAGGAATGCCAATGCCAAT